CGAAAATCTTTATAATTCCTGGATTTATAACAATGAAAAAAAAAAGTCCAATTTGAATAATGAATTGATAAATCGAATACAAATTATAGAAAGAAATGAGGGATCCCTTAATCTGGATAGAATTGAAAAAAGAACCATATTATGCGATGATGAGAATAAAAAAAAATGCTTACCAAAAGTATATGATCCTTTTTTCAATGGACCTTATCGAGGAACAAGAAAAAAATATGCAATCATGAATGATTTAATTACTTATACAAATACAGATAAAAATACAGAAAATTTAGTAGAAATTTTTTGGATAAATAAGATTCATGAACTACTTCTTAAGGATTCCTTAGAACTTTACTGTCAATCATTTTTAAAAAAAACTGAAAAGTCCTTAATCTCAATTGATGAATTATCTTCTAAATGCGGGCACAATTTAAATTTTGAAAAATTCCCTTTATTATCAGAAGAAAAAAAAATTGATTCAGAAAGCCAAGAAAAATCTTTGCAATTTGTATTCGATGTAATTACAACGGACACAAAAGATCAAAAAACAACAAAAAAAAAAGATATTGGAATTAGAATAGAAGAAGTCAGTAAAAAGGTGTCTAGATGGTCATACAAATTAACCGAGGATTTCTTGGAAGAAGAAGAAGAAGAAGAAGAAAATGAAGAAGAATTATCAGAAGAAGATTATGAAATTCATTCAAGAAGAGCCAAACGTGTGGTAATTTATAACGATAATGATCAGAATACCAATTCTGGTTCTAATACTAAGAATGCTAGTAACAATGAAAAAAATGATAATCAAATGGAAGAGGAAGAGGTAGCTCTGATACGTTACTCCCAACAATCGTGTTTTCGTCGAAATCTAATCAAAGGATCTATGCGCGCTCAAAGACGTAAAACAGTTACTTGGGACCTCTTTCAAGTAAATGTGCATTCCCCACTTTTTTTGTACCATATAGACAAAACATATTTTTTTCATTTTTTTGATATCAATGATATGAAGAATCTTATTTTTAGGAATTGTATGGGGAAAGAACGAGAATCTGAATTTGAAATCTTAGATTCTCATTTTGAAAATGAAGAGACAAAAGAAGAAAAGGATAAAAAAGAACGAATAGAAATATCAGAAGCTTGGGATACCTTTGTATTTACTCAAGTAATAAGAGGTTTAATGTTAGTAACCCAATCTTTTTTTAGAAAATACATTATATTACCTTCATTTATAATAGCTAAAAATATTTTACGTATGTTATTATTCCAATTTCCCGAGTGGTACGAGGATTTGAAGGAGTGGAATAGAGAAATACATATTAAATGCACCTATAATGGTGTTCAATTATCAGAAACAGAATTTCCCCAAGATTGGTTAACAGACGGCATTCAGATAAAGATTCTATATCCTTTCTGTCTAAAACCTTGGCGAAAAACTAAGGTACGATCTAATCATAGAGATCGAAGAGATCCAATGAAAAAAAAAAAAAATTTTTGTTTTTTAACAGTCTGGGGAATGGAAGCAGAACTTCCCTTTGGTTCTCCACGAAAACGACCTTCTTTTTTTAAACCTATTTATAAAGAATTCAAAAAAATAAATAGAAGGGTCAAAAATAAAATTTTACAAGTTATAAACTTTTTAAAGGAAAGAATAAAATCCTTTATATTTCTAAAAGTTAGAAAAGAAAAAAAAAAATGGGTCACTAAAATATTTATAGTTATAAAACTCATAATGAAAAAAATGGAAAAAGTAAATCCAATTTTATTATTTGAGTTGAGTAAAGAAAAAGTATATGAAATGAAGGAAAATGAAAAAGATTTGAATAAAAAGATTTTTCGCGAATCATATGTTCTAATTCGACCAAAAAATTGGTTAAATTATTCACTAATAGAAAGAAGAATGAAAGATCTTTCTGATAAGACAACCAAAATAAGGAATCAAATAGAACGAAACGAAAAAGACAAGAAAAAAAAAGATATAGTTCTAATTTATGATAATAAAAAGTCGGAATCAAAGAAAGATTTTTTTAAAATATTAAAAAGGAAAAATATCCGATTAATGCGTAAAGTGCACTACTTTATAAAATCATTCATTGAAAAAATATACATAGATATTTTGATATGTACCATTCCTAAGATCAATGCACAACTTTTCTTTGAATCAAAAAGAAAGTTTTTTTCAAATACTGAGAATAGGAATACAAGTTCCAATAATTATTGGAACTTTTCTTACCTATCCCAAGCATATGTATTTTACAAATTATCACAAACCCAATTACTTAATAAGTCTCACTTGAGACCCGTATTTCAATATCAAGGAAACTACCCTTTTTTTAAGGAAAAATTAAAAGACTATTGTATGATACACCGAATGTTTGATTACAAATCAAGACATCATAAAATTGATACGTATAATGAATGGAAAAACTGGTTAAAAAGTCATCATCAATATGATCTATCCCCAAAAAAATGGTTTCGATTAATACCTAAAGAATGGCGAAATAGAATCAACCAACGCTGTATGATTCAAAAACAAAACAAGGAATTAATCCAATTGGATTTATATAAAAAATACCAATTCATTAATTCCATGAAAAAAAATGACTATACAGCGGATTTTTTTATGAGTCAAAAAGAAAAATGGAAAAAAAATTACAGATATGATCTTTTATCATATAAATACATAAGTACACCTAGTTCATATATTTATGGATCGACATTAGAATTTGAAATAAACGGGTACCAAGAAATTACATATCATTTCAATACATCTAAACCTGAATCATTTTATGTATTGGTAAATATACCTAGTAATAATTATATAGAAAAAAGATATATTATTGATAGGAATACAAATTTGGATAGAAAATATTTTGATTGCGGAATTCTTCATTTTTGTTTTAGAAAGAATATTGATATTGAGATCTGGACCAATTCACATATTGGCATGAAGATTCAGAAAAATACTAAGATTAAAATGAAAAATTTAAAAAAAATGGAAAAAAAAGATCTTTTTTCCACTACTATTGATCAAGACATCAAACCATGCAATCAAAAAAGTTTCTTTTTTGATTGCATGGGAATGAATCAAGAGAGGTTCTCGGATACAGCATCAAATCATAATACTATATCCAATCTCGAACCTTGGTTTTTCCCAGAATTTATGCTACTTTTTGACATATATAAGATTAAACCTTGGACCATTCCAATCAAATCACTCCTTTTTAATTTAAAAAAAAATCTAAATACAAATAAAAATACTCATAGATCATCTAATAAAAAAGATCTTGAATTAGTAAATTACAAGCAGGAAGAACAGGGTCAAGTAAATCTTGTATCGAATCTACAAAAACAAAAGGATCAAAAAGCTGTTGAAGAAGGTTATGCAAAATTAGAAATAGAAATTAAAAAGAGTGGAAAAAAAAAACAATTGGAACTAGATTCTTTTTTGAAAAAATATTTAATTTTTCAATTAAGATGGGCTGACCCCTTGGATCAAAGAATAATGAACAATATCAGGGTATATTGTCTCCTACTTAGACTAATAAATCCAAAGGAAATTGCCATATCCTCGATTCGAAGAGGTGAAATAAACCTAGACGAAATGCTAATTCAGAAGGACCTAGTTCTTACAGAATTGATAAGAAAGGGAATATTGATTATTGAACCAATTCGTCTATCTATAAGAAGTGACGGAAAATATATTGTATATCAAACTATGGATATTTCATTGGTTGATAAGAAGAGGCACCAAACGAATAGAAAATACACAAAAAAAAAACATATTGATAAAGAGGGGTTTGAAAAAACCATTCCACGATACAGCCACTTATTCTTTAGTGAATACAAAAATAATTATGATTTACTTGTTCCTGAAACTATTCTATCTACTAGGCATCGGAGAGAATTTCGAATTCGAAATTGTTTCAATTCTAGTAATTGGAACAATTTCGATATAAATCCAAGATTTTTCGATGAAAAAAAAATAAAAAACTGTGAACAATTTTTGAATCAGGACAGACATATTAACACCGATGCAAAAAATTTAATGAAATTAAAATTGTTTCTTTGGCCCAATTATCGATTAGAAGATTTAGCTTGTATGAATCGATATTGGTTTGATACCAATAACAGCAGTCGTTTCAGTATGTCAAGAATACATATGTATTCACAATTCAGAATTAATTCAATTCAAACTAAAAATTAAAAAATTCATATTTTATATTTATAGTGGATTTATTACTGACATATTCTGTAAATGAAAGCCGAAATATATAGAATGTATAACATTTTAATTTTAATACATGATACTGATTTCATAATGTATCAATCTTTAACTAGGGAGAGCGGAATTCCCTTTAAAGTAAAAATAAATCGTTCTATTTCGTGAATGCATATATTTATAAGACTTTTTTTATCCAAATCCTTAAATTGGATTTGGATAAAATATACAAAACAAATAAACATAAACAAAAAACAAATTAGTATATGAATAAATGAAATCCAATTTTAATTTATACTAGATTAAAATAACTGACATAATAAATCTTATTATTTTTCCTGATTAGTAAAATTCACAGAAAAGCAAAATATAAATTTAAATTTTTATGGTCAAAAATTCATTCATCTCAGTTATCCCACAAGAAAAAAAAGAAGAAAATAGTGGGTCTGTTGAATTTCAAGTATTCCATTTCACCAGTAAGATACGTAGACTTACTTCACATTTAGAATTGCACAAAAGAGATTTTTTATCGCAAAGGGGTCTAAGAATAATTCTGGGAAAACGTCAACGATTGTTGACTTATTTGTTAAAGAAAAATAAGAGGCGTTATAAGAAATTAGTGGACCTGTTAGATATTCGGGAACCAAAAACTCGTTAATTTTAATTCTATAAATTATAAATTCAATTAAAATTTGGATCTATATATAAATATATAATATATAAATTTTTTAAAATGAATTAAATATAATTCGTATCATATTTTATGGTTATTCAAATGTAAATCAAAGTATCTTGGCCCTTTCTCATAAACATATTTTAAAATCTATTGATTCTTCAAATTTTAATAAATCATTGATTCGTCTGGTATCTACAATAGAAAATATATGATTTATATCATTTTATAATTCTTTATAATTATAATTTTACCAGATCGAAAATCTTTTGTGTTCAAAACTTCAATTTATAGACCCAATGTCGCATTCAGTCAAAATTTATGATACATGTATAGGGTGTACCCAATGTGTACGGGCTTGTCCCACGGATGTATTAGAAATGATACCTTGGGACGGATGTAAAGCTAAGCAAATTGCTTCCGCGCCAAGAACCGAGGATTGTGTAGGTTGTAAGAGATGTGAATCCGCTTGCCCAACGGATTTTTTGAGTGTACGTGTTTATTTATGGCATGAAACAACTCGCAGCATGGGTCTTTCTTATTGATATGATATGTAACAAAAAACTCCAGTTGAATCATTTGATTCATCTTTAACGACAAAAGTCCGTACTCGAGAAAAGAAAATATATTATTCTTTTCCCGAGCACGGGATTTTCTGGTAAAAATTTATCTTGTCTTTATCACGAGTTATTTTACTTGGTAAATAATACTTCTTGCCGATATTTGCGGGTTCTTCAATTGTCCTTTTACCTCATAAGGGAAATAAGGTGTATGGGTGGTATATATATTCTGGGATTCTCTCTAAATAACCTATTTGTTATCATTTCCAATTGGACGATCCATTAACCCAATTGAACGAAACTTATAAATGGATAAATATTTTTTATTTTAACTGTGGACTGGGAATCGATGGACTTTACATCAGACCCATTTTACTGACAGGATTTATCACTAGTTTACCTACTTTAGCGGCTTGTCCAGTTACTCGAAATCCGAAATTTTTCTATTTTTAGCAATTTATAGTGGACAAATAGGATCATTTTATTCTCGAGATCTTTGACTTTTTGCATCATGTGGGAATTCTAATTAATTCCTGTTTACGTTTACTTACTTTTATCCATGTACGTAGGAAAGAAACGTCTGTACTCGGCTACAAAGTTTATTTTGTGCACTGCGGAAGACTATATTTTTCTATTAATATATTAATAGGAGTTCTAGGCATGGGTTTATATGGTTCCAATGAACCAACATTAGATTTATAAAAATTAGCTAATCAATCATATCCTGCAACATTGGATATAATATTATATATATTTTTTTTTTCTTATAGTTTATGCTGTTAAATCACCGATGATACCCATACATTACATACATGTACCAGATACCTACGGGAAAGCACATTACAGTACATGTATGTTCCTAACTGGAATCTTATTAAAGATAGAAGTATATGGATTGATTCGAATCAATATGGAATTATTAGCTCACGCTCATTCTAGATTATCTCCCTGGTTGGTCATAGTAGAAATAATACAAATCATTTACCCAGCTTCAACATCTCTTGGCCAACGCAATTTTTAAAAGCGTATTGCTATTCTTTTGTATCTCACAGGGTTCCATAACTGGCATGGCACTCAATGGAGCCATTTTATAAATACTCTCTCATGGATTCATTGGTACTGCACCTTTTTTTCTTGGCAGGAACGAGTTGTGATATAATATGTTTTGTTTATCTCGACGATGTGGGTGGGAGATATCTATCTCAATGATAAAAATATTTATCATGTTTAGTAGTTTCTTCTCTTGCATTGCAAGGAATGAGTAGTTTTGTTACAGAATTCTTAGTCTTTTTTATCAGACAAAAATTTCTTTTCATGCAATTACTTTTGTAATAGCAATTGGTTAACTCTTATTTATTTATTTTTATTATCTATGTTACGTCAGATTTTCTATGGATACAAGCTATTCAATATTACAAACTATAACTAGAATTTTTTATTTTTTTCTTCTGGACCGCGAGAACTATCTCTTTCGATCTGTATATTTATTCTGTATATTTATACCAATAATAGGAATTGGTATTTATTCTGATTTTGTACTTCCGTTATCGGTTGAGAAGGTACAAGTTAGTTATATTATCTAATTATTCTAATTATTTTTATAGATATTATAGATAATAGATACTAATTTTTTGACTTTCTTCTTTTCACGATTCTTCAAAATGAATATTGAATTAGAATTGTAATGAGATACATATAGAGTTTTTGAGAACCATTTGAATGAAGGAATTATTCAAATGGTTCTCAAAAACTCTCATAAATTCTCATTGTCTATCAGACGCTATTTTGATGTGTTCTTCATGTAGTTTATTTTATTCAATTATATATAAATGGGAATGAACCATAACTATGGAACCCGATTTCTAATAGATTGATCCAAAAATAGCATATCCAAATTAGTATAAATCCTATAGAAGCCACAAATGCTGAATTTGTGCCTTGGTCTTGAAATTTTTTATTTGTTCTAGTATGTAAATAAATTGCAAATATGGTCCAAGTAATAAATGCCCAAGTTTCCTTGGGATCCCAATTCCAATAAGAACCCCATGCTTCATTAG